TAGAACAACAATTTCCAGAAGAAACGATAAACTCGCCAGTCGAACATCAAATTCGCTCAAGAAAATTCAAATACATAATGATTTTTACTCCTGTAAATGAAAATACTGACTTTAATAATGAGAATGAGTCATTAGCTTTGATAAATTATTTACCCCAATCGGACTTTCGTCGAGGACTAATTAAAGGTTCTATGCGCATTCAAAGGCGTAAAATGTTAATTTGGAAACAGTTTCAAGCAAACGCGCACTCTCCCCTTTTTTTGGATAGAAACAAAAGACTCCCCCGCCTACTGTTTGAGATATCCGAAATCATTAAAATCATTAAAGTTCTTTTTACAAATTGGACAGGCAAGGGGATAGAATCCGAAATTGTGGAGTATATAGACGAAGAAAAAAAAAACAAAAATGAAGAGAGGATAAGAAAGAATGAAGAGAGTATAAGAAAGGAAGAAAGGGGGCTGGAGGTATCGGAGGCATGGGATAACCTGTCACATGGGCAACTAATGAGGGGATGCTTGTTAATAATTCAATCTATTCTTAGAAAATATATTGTATTGCCTTCATTGATAATAGCCAAAAATATTGGACGTATTTTATTATTGCAGTCTCCTGAATGGTTTGAGGATATACAGGAATGGAAGCAAGAAATACATGTTAAATGTACCTATAATGGTATCCAATTATCGGAAACAGAATTTCCGATAGATTGGATGACAGAGGGTATTCAGATAAAAATCTTATTTCCTTTCTACCTGAAACCTTGGCACAAATCTAAACTACGACCCTCTGATAGAAATCTAATGAAAAAGAAAAAACAAAAAGATGAGTTTTGTTTTTTAACAGTTTGGGGACTGGAAACTGACCTTCCTTATGGTTCTCCCAGAACCATAAAAGGAGATTCTTTTTTTGAACCCATTTTTAAGAAACTACAAACAAAATTCAAAAGGGCTTATTTATTAGGAAAAAAAAAATTAGTTTCAAAAGAAACAAAAAAATGGATTATCGAAAGTTTTTTATTTCTAACAAGAATACTAAAACTAAAAGGACTTTCAAAAGTCAACCCAATTTTTAGCTTAAGAAAAGTATCAGAATCGAATGAAATTAAAAACGAAAAAGATTCTAGAATCAGCAATCAAATAATTCATGAATCATTTGGTCAATTTCAATCTCAAAATTGGAAAAATTCTTCACTGACAAAAAAGAAGGATCTAACAGGTAGAACAAGCACAATTCGAAATCAAATAGAAAGAATTTCAAAAGAAAAAAAAAAAATAACCCCATCCGGGGTATATATTAATCCTACCGAAAAAAGGTATAATGCTAAAAGGTTTGAATCGACAATAAATATTTGCCAAATATTAAAAAGAAGAAATGTCCGATTAATCTCTCAATTAGATTGTTTTATAAAGATTTTCCTTGAAAAAATATATACAGATATGTTTTTATCTATTATTAATATTTCCAGACTCAATATACAATTTCTTCTTGAATCGATAAAAAAAATGACGGATAAGCCCATTAATGAAGCAAATCAAGAAAGGCTTAATAGAAAAAAGAAAAATACAATTAACTTTATTTCAACTAACTTTATTTCAACTCTAAAAAAAAAAAAATCAATTAATAGTCTTAGAAATAGGAAAAATATAAATAGTTTTTGTGACTTATCCTATTTGTCACAAGCATATATATTTTTTAAATTATCACAAACCCAAGTTAGTAACAAATTAAGATCTGTTTTTCAATATCACGGAATGTCTTTTTTTATTAAGGATGAAATAAAAGATTCCTTTGAAACACAAGGAATACTTGATTCTAATGTTATTAAGGCTGAAATAAAAAATCTCTTTGAAACACAAGGAATACTTGATTCTAATGTTATTAAGGCTGAAATAAAAAATCCCTTTGAAACACAAGGAATACTTGATTCTAAATTAAGTCATAAGAAACTTCCGAATTCGAAAATGAATAAATGGGAAAACTGGTTAAAGGAGGGGCATTATCAATACAATTTAAGATATGTTTTTCAATATGTTTTTCCATATCAAGGAATTACTTTTGATATTAAGGCTGAAATAAAAGATCCCTTTGAAACACAAGGAATACTTGATTCTAAATTAAGTCATAAGAAACTTCCGAATTCGAAAATGAATAAATGGAAAAACTGGTTAAAGGGGCATTATCAATACGATTTATCTCGTATTAAATGGTCTGGATTAATACCACAAAAGTGGAGAAATAGAGTTAATCTACGTCATAAAAATTCCAAGCGGGATTCATATGAAAAAGTTCAGTCCAAAAAGGGGGGGAATTCCAGGGATTCTGAAGTATATTACTTATTGAATCAAAAAGAGAATTTTAAAAAAAACTCTAGATATGATCTTTTATCATATAAATCTATTAATTTGAATTATGAAAATAAGAGGGACTCGTCTATTTATAAATCAAGCTCGCAAGTCCAATTAAAAAAGAACGAAGATATTTCTTTTAAATCCACCATACATAAACGGAATTTTTTATATATATATATATGGAGAAGTATCCCTATTAATATTAATAATTATGTTGATATGAGATATATGGAACAAAATCCCGATAGAAAATATTTTGATTTTGAATTTATCAATTTTGATCTTAGCCAACAAGTTACTATTTCGTCCTGCATCAAAATCGATAATCAAAATAGTCAGCTTGCTACTCACAATTATCAACTTATTGAGAAAAATTATGAAATTCTTGATAAAATTGATAAAAAAAACCTTGTTTATCTTACGCTTCCGCAAAAGCTCCAAATCAATTTACCAAAACCCCGAAAAGGGTTTTTGGATTGGATTGGAATGAATGAAGAAATACTAAATCGTCCCATCTCTACCCTGGAACCTTGGTTCTTCCCAGAATTTTTCCTACCTTATAATCTATATAAAACAAAACCGTGGGTTATACCAAGTAAAGTCCTTGTTTTTAATTTGAATCTAAATAAAAATGCTTTTAGTGAAAAGAAAAACATCGAAGGAAACAAAAAACAAAAAGGGGAATCCGTTTCAAATACAAAAATAAAGAATCAAAATCGAAATCAAAAAGATCAAAAAGAAAAAGAATCGGTCGAAAGCAAAAGAGATCTTAGATCAAATGTACAAAAACAAGGGAATCCTGAATTTGTTCCTCCAACAAACTACGAAAAAGATATTGAAGATCCTTATGCCAGAGGAAAAAATAAAAAGAAAATTGATACACAAGTAGAACTAAAGTTATTCCTAAAACGTTATTTAGGTTTTCAATTGATATTGCGCCGTACTTTGAATGAAGGAATGATGACTAATATAAACATATACTGTTTCCTGCTTAGACTGAAAAATCCACGAAAAGTTATTATATCCTCGATTCAAAGAAGAGAAATGAGTTTGGATATAATGCCGGTTCAGGAGAATTTAAATCTTGCAAAATTCCTCAAAAGGGGGTTCTTGTTTATCAAACCCACACGCCTATCTGTAAAAAATGATGGACAATTTATTATGTATCAAACCTTAGGTATTTCGTTGGTTCATAAGATTAACCACCAAATTAATCAAGGATATAGAAAAAAACCCTATGGTGATAAGAATAGTTTAGGTTTGCTTGTTCCCGAAACCATTTTATCGCATAGACGTCGTAGAGAGTTGAGAATTCTAATTTCTTTCAATTCAAAGACTTGTAAAAAAAATCCAATATTTTGGACTGAGAACAACTGCAGTCAATCTTTGGATTTGGATAAAGAGAACCATCTTAATAAAGATAAGAAGGAATTAATTCAATTCAAATTTTTTCTTTGGCCTAATTATCGATTAGAAGATTTAGCTTGTATGAATCGCTATTGGTTTGATACAAATAACGGCAGTCGTTTCAGTATGTTAAGGATACATCTGTATCCGCGGTTGAAAAGTAGTTGATAGTCAATTTTTCCTATATATGCTATACCCTACGGGGTATATGAAAGTAAAGAAATTTACACGCCCCGCCTTCCATGCCATTCTAATATATAATACGAAGACTAAAACCGCTGAGGTATCAATTAGACCTACAAATCAATTACCAGAATCTTCTTCATTTTAGGTCTAAATTATGCCATGCAAAAATGAACCCCCTTCTTTCTTTTTCAGAATAAATTAAATTGAAACCTGGATGGATTAATATGACCTGAATGGATTAATATGAGTTGATAAAATTAGGAGTTCATAAATAAATTCAGATTGTTGTATATAACACATTAAAATTACTAGCATTATTATTACTCATCGGTAAAATCCATATCTGTAAAAGTGGAAGAGGGAAAATCTTTTATGGTAAAAAGTGCATTCATTTCGGTTATTTCTGAAAAAGAAAGAAGGGGGTCGGTTGAATTTCAAGTATTCCGTTTTACCAATAAGATACGGAGACTTACTTCCCATTTGGAAGTGCACAAAAAAGACTATTTATCTCAGAGAGGTTTGCGAAAAATTTTAGGAAAACGTCAACGGCTGTTGGCTTATTTGGCAAAAAAAAATAGAGCACGTTATAAAGAATTAATTGGTCAGTTGAGTATTCGAGAGGCAAAAACTCGTTAATTGGAAGAATCTTTTTAAGTACTCTTTCCTTATTTTATTTGGTATTTGGATAAACTTCTTTTCACTTTCAGCAATTCATGGAAAAATGAATGGGTAAAAAACTTATGACTGTACCAGCTACAAGAAAAGCCCTTATGATAGTCAATATGGGGCCTCACCACCCATCAATGCATGGTGTTCTTAGACTCATCGTTACTCTAGATGGTGAAGATGTTATTGACTGTGAACCTATATTAGGTTATTTACACAGGGGGATGGAGAAAATTGCGGAAAATCGAACAATTATCCAATATTTGCCCTATGTAACGCGTTGGGATTATTTAGCTACTATGTTCACGGAAGCAATAACTGTAAATGGGCCCGAACAATTAGGAAATATTCAAGTACCTAAAAGAGCTAGTTATATCAGAGTCATTATGTTGGAGTTGAGTCGTATAGCTTCCCATTTGTTATGGCTTGGCCCTTTTATGGCAGATATTGGTGCACAGACCCCCTTCTTCTATATTTTTCGAGAAAGGGAATTGATATATGACTTATTCGAAGCAGCTACTGGTATGCGAATGATGCATAATTTTTTTCGTATCGGAGGAGTAGCTGCTGATCTACCTTATGGCTGGATAGATAAATGTTTGGATTTTTGTGATTACTTTTTAACGGGGGTTGCTGAATATAAAAAGCTTATTACGCGGAATCCTATTTTTTTAGAACGGGTTGAAGGCGTGGGCGTTATTCGCGGAGAAGAAGCACTAAATTGGGGTTTATCGGGCCCAATGCTACGGGCGTCCGGAATCCAATGGGATCTTCGTAAAGTTGATCATTATGAGTGTTACGATGAATTTGATTGGGAAGTTCAATGGCAAAAAGAAGGAGATTCATTAGCTCGTTATTTAGTACGAATCGGTGAAATGACAGAATCCATAAAAATTATACAACAGGCTCTGGAAGGAATTCCAGGAGGGCCCTACGAGAATTTAGAAATACGACGTTTTGATAGAGTAAAAGATTCCGAATGGAATGATTTTGACTATCGATTTATTAGTAAAAAACCTTCTCCAACCTTTGAATTGGCGAAACAAGAACTTTATGTGAGAGTTGAAGCCCCAAAGGGGGAATTGGGAATTTTTCTGATAGGAGATTTGAGTGTTTTTCCTTGGAGATGGAAAATTCGCCCGCCGGGTTTTATCAATTTGCAAATTCTTCCTCAGTTAGTTAAAAGAATGAGATTGGCTGATATTATGACGATATTAGGTAGCATAGATATCATTATGGGAGAAGTTGATCGTTAAAAATGATAATGGATACAACCGAAATACAAGCTATCAATTCGTTTTCCAGATTAGAATCCTTAAAAGAGGTCTATGGCATTATATGGCTACTTGTCCCGATTTTTAGTCTTGTATTAGGAATCACAATAGGTGTACTCGTAATTGTTTGGTTAGAAAGAGAAATATCTGCAGGGATACAACAACGTATTGGACCTGAATACGCCGGTCCCTTAGGAATTCTTCAAGCTCTAGCAGATGGTACAAAACTACTTTTCAAAGAGAACCTTCTTCCATCTAGAGGAGATGGTCGTTTATTTAGTATCGGACCATCTGTCGCAGTCATATCGATTTTACTAAGTTATTCAGTAATTCCTTTTGGATACCACCTTATTCTAGCCGATCTTGGTATTGGTGTTTTTTTATGGATCGCTATTTCAAGCATTGCTCCTGTTGGACTTCTTATGTCGGGATATGGATCAAATAATAAATATTCCTTTTTAGGTGGTTTACGCGCTGCTGCTCAATCAATTAGTTATGAAATACCATTAACTTTATGTGTATTATCAATATCTCTACGTGTGATTCGGTGTTGTCTAATTAGGTGAAATACAAAATTGTTCCTAGTTCTTTTCTTTCTAATTTATGAGAAAAGGGTTAAGTTTAAATAATTTTTTTCATCTTTTTTAGGCATCATTTGGGTTGATGAACTAAAGTAGATAGTTATATGAGTGAAAGAAAACGGCTTGCAAATTTGCAGTAAAAAGATTAAGTCTCATTTCCTATGTACAAGAATTAATTATTAATTAAAAGTAAATATAAGCAGTAGAGGCCGTTTGCCCCAAGATTGGTTGCTTAGTTATCATCACTTGAAGCGGGTTTAAACGGGAGGTTGAACAAAATTGAATGGATGGTTAGAAAGACCAAAATACACAAAGGATTAGTAATGGATATTCTCAAAATTATTTAAGAGGATATTTCTGCACATAAACGGAATTCGAATTGGGACTTTAAGTTAGTAGAAATGATCAAGAAGTACTACCCACGATTCCGACCTAGAGTATGCTCCTATCCACCGATTAAGTAAATAACTATCAAGAACGAAGTAATCTTTTATTTTGAGTAAAATCCCTTTTATGAGAAAGGAGAATAGGAACGAAATTAAATAGAATAAAATAATTAAAAAAATACTTTTCCTCTATCTTTGCGTTAGTTAGAAAGAGAGAACTCTTGACATGATTCATAAATTAATGGAATGTCGAATTCTTTTTCGTAATTGAAAATAATAGGGTGAAATACCTATATGATGTTGTTACAAAAAGGTTTTTATTCAAGGATTAAGTTAAGTTGTTGATTAACAAACAAAAATGACATTCCTAAAATGAAAAGATGAGATTAATTCAGAAGCACCCCCTTTTAATATATATTAAAATTTAATATATATTTTAAATACAAAATATAGCAAACAGAATTCCGTTGGTCTAATTTGGGGAACTTGGGATAAGTTTTGACTCTATCCTACAAAAAAAAATATCAAGATAAAGATAAATAATAATTAAATGTCCTTAGATTTATTTGTGACCTTTGAGGAGCCGTATGAGGTGAAAATCTCACGTACGGTTCTGTAATAGTGATAAGAACAGCGATGTTCTAATCGACTATGATTATCTAACAGTTCAAGTACAGTTGATATAGTTGAAGCGCAGTCAAAATACGGCTTTTGGGGGTGGAATTTGTGGCGTCAACCTATAGGGTTTCTCATTTTTCTAATTTCTTCTCTAGCTGAATGTGAGAGATTACCTTTTGATTTACCAGAAGCAGAAGAAGAATTAGTAGCAGGTTATCAAACCGAATATTCAGGTATAAAATTTGGTTTATTTTACCTTGCTTCATATCTGAATCTACTAGTTTCTTCATTATTTGTAACAGTTCTTTACTTAGGAGGTTGGAATCTTTCTATTCCATACCTATTTGTTCCTAAAATTTTTGACATAAATATAAATAAAGTAGGTAAAGTTTTTGGAACAATAATCAGCATCTTTATTACATTAGCTAAAACTTATTTGTTCTTGTTCATTCCTATTGCAACAAGATGGACTTTACCAAGGTTGAGAATAGACCAACTATTAAATCTTGGATGGAAATTTCTTTTACCTATTTCTCTAGGTAATCTATTATTAACAACTTCGTCCCAACTTCTTTCACTGTAAACAATTACAATATTCTATATTCACCACTTATCTCAAACAAGAGAAAGAAACAAGTCTACTATTTTATTCTTTATACACATTCACGATATGTTCCCTATGGTAACTGAATTCACAAATTATGGTCAACAAACAATACGAGCTGCCAGATACATCGGTCAAGGTTTCGCGATTACCCTGTCTCACGCGAATCGTTTACCTATAACTATTCAATATCCCTACGAAAAACTAATCACGTCGGAACGTTTCCGGGGCCGAATTCACTTTGAATTTGATAAATGCATTGCTTGTGAAGTATGCGTTCGTGTATGTCCTATAGATCTACCCGTTGTAGATTGGAAATTGGAAAGTGATATTCGAAAGAAACGATTGTTTAATTACAGTATTGATTTTGGAATCTGTATATTTTGTGGTAATTGCGTTGAGTATTGTCCAACAAATTGTTTATCAATGACTGAAGAATATGAACTTTCGAGTTATGATCGTCACGAATTGAATTATAATCAAATTGCTTTGGGTCGGTTACCAACGTCAGTAATTGATGATTACACAATTCGCACAATTTCGAATTCGCCTCCAATATAAATCAAATACAAATATAAAAATATAAAATAGTCAAACTTAAACCTCTCAATTCAAAAAAATCCCCAATTAACAATTCAATTAAAAAAAAAATGAAATTAAGGTTTAGGTTGGATCTATAAAAATAAGGCTTTTCAAAAGTTGTTTAAACTTGTCATTTAATTTTGATTCAAAATGTATTTCTATATTTATATTAGAGTAATATATATATATTTTTTTCAAACTATTTTCCAGATATTGAATGATAGGGATAATAACACTATATATATCACCCCGCCCGCCTGTTCAAATTGCATTTATTTAATTAAGTTTAAGTTAAGAAGTATCGTAAACATAAAAAAATGGAGTTACTTCTTTTTTCCTGGTCAGGTCAATAAAATCATGAAATATTTCGATTTTTTTTTTATGGATTTACCCGGGCCAATGCATGATTTTCTTTTAGTCTTTCTGGGATCGGGTCTGATCTTAGGAGGTCTAGGAGTAGTATTACTTCCCAATCCAATTTATTCTGCCTTTTCGTTAGGATTGGTTCTTGTTTGTATATCCTTATTCTATATTCTATTGAGTTCTTATTTTGTAGCTGCCGCGCAACTACTTATTTACGTAGGGGCTGTAAATGTTTTAATTCTTTTTGCTGTGATGTTCATGAGTGGTTCAGAATATTACAAAGATTCTCGCCTTTGGACTGTTGGGGATGGGGTTACTTCGGTGGTTTGTACAAGTCTTTTTATTTCACTAATTACTACTATTCCAGATACGTCATGGTACGGGATTATTTGGACTACAAGATCAAACCAGGTTCTAGAACAAGATTTGATAAGCAATAGTCAACAAATTGGAATTCATTTATCAACGGATTTTTTTCTTCCATTTGAACTCATTTCAATAATTCTTTTAGTTGCTTTAATAGGTGCAATTGCTGTAGCTCGTCAATAAAAAATAAGCAATTAAAATATTCCATGCTTGTTATATGTGATTCAATCAAATCAATTGAATTGTTATTTAGATTGAAATGAATGAGATTGCTAAGGAGTTGCTTAATGATGCTCGAACATGTACTTGTTTTGAGTGCCTATTTATTTTCTATGGGTATCTATGGATTGATCACAAGTCGAAATATGGTTAGAGCCCTTATGTGTCTTGAACTTATATTGAATGCAGTTAATATAAATTTTGTAACATTTTCTGATTTTTTTGATAATCGTCAATTAAGGGGAGATATTTTCTCAATTTTTGTTATAGCCATTGCAGCCGCTGAAGCAGCCATTGGGCTGGCTATTGTTTCATCAATTTATCGTAATCGAAAATCAACTCGTATTAACCAATCGAATTTGTTGAATAAGTAGTATTAATCATAAGAATTCGAATATTCTTAAAGAAATTCAAATTTAAGGTATAATCTTCTCTGTAAAAGAAACATAAACATAAGAAATCAAAGTATTTTGGCCCTTTCTTTTATAATAAAGCAGTCCAGAAGTAAATTGATTAGAAAAATTCTGATAACTTGTTGATTTACCTGGTAGGATTTGTTTATAAGCTTACTAGGTCGAAAATTTATGATGTTTAAAAATGTATAGATCCAATGTCACATTCAGTAAAGATTTATGATACATGTATAGGATGTACTCAATGTGTCCGAGCCTGCCCGACCGATGTATTAGAAATGATACCTTGGGACGGGTGTAAAGCTAAACAAATTGCTTCGGCTCCAAGAACGGAAGACTGCGTTGGTTGTAAAAGATGTGAATCCGCCTGTCCAACGGATTTCTTGAGTGTTCGGGTTTATTTAGGGGCTGAAACAACTCGCAGTATGGGTCTAGCTTATTGATACGTTCCAATAAACTCTACTTGAATCCATTTTCTTTTTTTTTTTTTTTACCGACAAGACCCGTGCTCAAGATATTTTGATTTTGGAGCACGGGTCTTTCTGGTCCAAGCGCATCTTGTCTTTACCACGAATTTTTTTCCTTGGTTAACCATAATTGTAGTTTTGCCAATATCTGCAGGTTCCTTAATTTTCTTTCTCCCCCATAGGGGAAATAGGGTAGTTAGGTGGTATACTATATGTATCTGTGTTTTAGAACTCCTTCTAACGGTGTATACATTCTGTTATCATTTCCATCCGGACGATCCGTTAATCCAACTATTGGAGGATTATAAATGGATCCGCCTTTTTGATTTCCATTGGAGATTGGGAATAGATGGACTTTCTATAGGACCCATTTTACTAACGGGATTCATCACCACCTTAGCTACTTTATCGGCTTGGCCTGTTACTCGAGATTCTCGATTATTTCATTTCCTGATGTTAGCAATGTACAGTGGTCAAATAGGATTATTTTCTTCTCGCAACCTTTTACTTTTTTTTATCATGTGGGAGTTAGAATTAATTCCCGTTTATCTACTTCTATCCATGTGGGGGGGAAAGAAACGTCTGTACTCGGCTACAAAATTTATTTTGTACACAGCGGGGGGCTCCATTTTTCTCCTAATGGGAGTTCTTGGTATAGGTTTCTATGGTTCTAATCAACCAACATTAAATTTTGAAACATCAGCTAATCAGTCGTATCCTGTGGTCTTAGAAATAATATTTTATATTGGATTTTTTATTGCTTTTGCTGTCAAATCGCCGATTATACCCCTACATACGTGGTTACCAGATACCCACGGAGAAGCACATTACAGTACTTGTATGCTTCTAGCTGGAATCTTATTAAAAATGGGAGCGTATGGACTGGCTCGCATCAATATAGAATTATTATCTCACGCCCATTATCTATTTTCCCCTTGGTTAGTGATAGTAGGCGCAATCCAAATAATTTATGCAGCTTCAACATCTCTTGGCCAACGGAATTTAAAAAAAAGAATAGCCTATTCTTCTGTATCTCATATGGGTTTCCTAATTATCGGAATTGGTTCTATAACTGATACAGGACTCAACGGAGCTCTTTTACAAATAATCTCTCATGGATTTATTGGTGCTGCACTTTTTTTCTTGGCAGGGACGACTTATGATAGAACACGCCTTCTTTATCTTGACGAAATGGGCGGAATAGCTATCACAATGCCAAAAATATTCACGATGTTTAGTAGCTTTGCGATGGCTTCCCTTGCATTACCGGGTATGAGTGGCTTTGTTGCTGAATTGATAGTATTTTTTGGAATAATTACCAGTCACAAATTTTTTTTAATTCCAAAAATACTCATTACTTTTGGAATGGCAATTGGAATGATATTAACTCCTATTTATTCATTATCTATGTCACGTCAGATGTTTTATGGATATAAGCTTTTTAACGTTCCAAATTCTTATTTTTTTGATTCTGGACCGCGAGAGTTATTTCTTTCGATTTCTCTCTTTTTACCCGTACTGGGTATTGGTATGTACCCCGATTTCGTTCTGTCACTATCGGTTGACAAAGTTGAAGTTATACTATCTAATTCTTTTTCTAAATAGTTTTTTGCTATTCATGATTTTAAAACCTTTCACTTTACAATGAAAAAGTTGTAGAATGAAAAAAGAGAACTTTTCCTTCTCGCAAATTGCTAAAATTTAGAATAATAAAAAAAAAGAATTTGAACCCCATATGGGCACGAACCATGCGAATCAATACAATATTTGATTCGCATGGTTCATGCCCATTCACGTAAAATTTGTTTATATGTACCGTAATGTGAATGTGTTGTGTTCGTAAGATACTTTCGTGAATTCAATTAGATGTTAATGTAAACGAACCATAACTATGTAGTCCTAGTCCTAATAGATTAACCCCAAAATAGCATATCCAAATTATAAGAAAGCCTATAGACGCTACAATTGCCGAATTTGCACCTTGCGGGTTTATATTTGTTCGAGTATGTAAATAAATCGCGAATACGATCCAAGTAATAAATGCCCAAGTTTCTTTTGGATCCCAATTCCAATAGGATCCCCAAGCTTCGTTAGCCCATACTGCTCCTGACAGAATACCTATGGTTAAAAAAAAAAAACCTAGACTAATAATCCGATAACTCCAATAACCCAATTGTTGAATTAATTGAGATCTGTAATAATTCTTACCCGAAAAAAAAGAAGTAGTTTGTAAAAGATTGCTTCTTTTATTTATGTATTCAATTTCACCAACGAAAAACGACTCCTTTTTTAAAAGAGTACTTTTACAAAGAATCTTTATGTTTTTTCGAAATGTAATGACTACAAGTGCTACTGATAATAATGATCCACACAAAAGGGACGCATAGCCCAATATCATCATAGTTACGTGCATTAATAACCACTCGGATTGAAGAGCGGGTACTAATATTGAAGATTGGTGTATTTGAGTTAAAAGTCCGGAAGTAGCAAAGCCCTGGGTAAAAATAGCACTTGAACCGGTTATTGTGCTTAATAAATTTGTATTTTGTTTGAAATACGGAACTATATGAATAAGGGAGAAACACCACGAAAGGAAGATTAATGATTCATATAAATCACTTAGTGGAAAATGACCCGAATAAATCCAACGTGTAACTAATAATCCTGTTATACAGGAAAAACAAACTATCAGACCCTTTTCGGATGAATCATACAGTTGTACGATTTCATCTACGCAAAAAAGGGTTATTAAACGAATTGTAATTACGATTGAAACAATAGAAAGGGAAATATGAGTTAATATATGTTCTAAGGTTGAAAATATCATAAAAAAAAAAGAAGAGTCTCTTAAATGGGAATTGGGAGTTGAATTCATTATAGGATCTATTTCTCTTTTTTAGAAGATGACATGCCGCCACTCGGACTCGAACCGAGATGCTCTAGCACTGCTTCCTAAGAGCAGCGTGTCTACCAATTTCACCATAGCGGCTTGTCTTGAACTTATAATAGCTTATTAATAAACAATCGTCGAGATTGAAGAGGCTAATTCAGTACAATATTTGATTTTTTTCTGAAAAAAAATAATACAAAATAATAATAGGGATTTGAAAGTTCGTTATTTTAGTTTAGGGTCTTAGCCTCTTGGGATTTTTCGTGTATTTTCTGTTCTCTTAGAATGGAACTCTTGTAACTAGAAAGAGAAAGTTCTACCCTAAAAAATTTTTTTGTTTTCATTTTTTAATGAACTTTTTCTCATTTATTTTCTCATTTTTGAATTTCAGAAATTTACCATTCTATATTCTATACCATTCTATATTCTATATAGTAATTTAGAGAAATATATAAAAAGGGTTAAGTAAGGTTAAATCGAATCTATTACTTTCAATAAAAATGAAATTCAAATTAAAAAATTATACCCTTTTTTATAGATAGAGAAAAAGGGAGAAAAATAAAAAATTTTATTATCGTAACTCTAACAAACAAATAGTTCGATGGGGAAAAACCCTCTCCCCATCTTGTAAATGAGAAAATACACTAAAAAAAAAAAGAAGGATAAACCCTTTTTTTCTTGTATTTATGTGTTTGTCAACAAAAACAAGGAAACAAGGAAAGTATTCTATTTTTAGAATTCAGTAATCAGTAAAAAGCTAAATTTCTATTTTTAAAAATAGAAAAGAAGGAACTGAGTGCTATTTCATATTGATTAGCTTAACTCAATAGGAAATTCAAAATTTTGTAGCAAATAGGAAATGGGTCAATTTCTTTTTTCGAGTTGATTCGGATTATTGAAATTTTGAATTACTAAATTTGTTAATTTTTTTGTTGCACAAAAAAACTTTTTGAATTTCCTGTAGAAAGAGATTTCCCTAACGAAAAAGCTTTTAATGCTGTCCAATATCCCTTCCTTTTCCAAATATTTTTCCGAATACGCTTTTTTGATGTAGAAATACGTTTTTTTGGAACGGCCATTTAAGATAAAAGGATTACTTTTCGTTTTAGTTGGATGTGAAAGACATCTATTGTTCAAACCAAATCCTTCTTTACTTTTTCCTTTTTTTTCTATTTATTCTTCTTCTTAAATTAATATTCTTTTCGGAAAAAAAGAAAGCTAAGTCGGGGGGGGGGTAAAGATATATGAAAATCGCATTTATAAAATAATATTTCGCGTACTCTAAATACTAGAAATAGCTGAATAGAGAAAGACGAAGATATGTTTTTTTTTTATTCCGTAGAATCGCTTTAAAATTGTTTTTATTCATTCGATTGATTACTATCTTTATTTGATATTCTTTCGCATTAAAGTCTATAGATATAGAATCTGTTGCACCGTAGGAATCGAATTAAATCTTAATAATAAAAAAAAAAGAATCCAACCTTCCGTTTTCATTTTCTTTTTTATTAACCGGTTAAACGGGGTAGGTTTAATTTTCAAATTGGAAAAAAAATTAGGAATTACTCTGTTTTATATCATTTATATCATTTGACCAAATGTAACTTCTTGATTTGAATTGAATATTTGAAGTATTTATAATTTATAAAAATTTATAAAAATAAATAAAAAAGAAAATAAAGAAAGTTAAGAATAAGTAAATAAGTATAAGTAAAGTAAGAAGAAAGGCTTATAAATTTCTATTTAAATTTGTTTAACTTAGTTCATATCTTGACTTTTTTTGACTCCTTTCAAAAAGGTAAGATCCGGTCAATCGGAAACAATAAATTAGGAAATTCATAATTCAAAAAGCTTTTTATGCAACAGACATATCAATACGGGTGGCTCATACCCTTCATCCCACTTCCCGTTCCTATATTACTAGGGGTGGGACTTCTTCTTTTTCCGACGGCAACCAAAAATTTGCGTCGCATGTGGTCTTTTCATAGTGTTTTATTGTTAAGTATAGTCATGATTTTTTCAATGAATCTGTCTATTCAGCAAATAAATAGCAATTCTAGTTATCAATATGTATGGTCTTGGACCATTACTAACGATTTTTCTTTAGAATTCGGCTATTTGATAGATCCACTTACTTCTATTATGTCAATGTTAATCACTACCGTTGGAATTATGGTTCTTATTTATAGTGATAATTATATGGCTCATGATCAAGCATATTTGAGATTTTTTGCTTATATGAGTTTTTTCAGTACTTCCATGTTAGGATTAGTTACTAGTTCGAATTTGATACAAATTTATATTTTTTGGGAATTGGTTGGAATGTGTTCCTATTTATTAATAGGATTTTGGTTCACACGACCTCTTGCAGCAAATGCTTGCCAAAAAGCTTTTGTAACAAATCGTGTAGGGGATTTTGGTTTATTATTAGGAATTTTAGGTTTTTATTGGATAACGGGTAGTTTCGAATTTCAGGATTTATTTGAAATATTCAATGACTTAATTTCTAATAACGAGGTCAATTTTTTATTTGTTACTTTGTGTGCTGTTCTCTTATTTGCTGGTGCCATTGCTAAATCTGCACAATTTCCCCTTCATGTATGGTTGCCCGATGCTATGGAAGGGCCTACTCCGATTTCCGCTCTTATACACGCTGCTACTATGGTAGCGGCAGGAATTTTTCTTGTAGCTCGACTTCTTCCGCTTTTCATAGTTATACCTTCCATAATGAATTTAATCTCGTTGATGGCAATAATAACAGTGTTATTAGGAGCAACTTTAGCTCTTGCTCAAAAAGACATTAAGAGAGGTTTAGCCTATTCCACAATGTCTCAATTGGGTTATATAATGTTAGCTCTTGGTATGGGGTCTTATCGAAGTGCTTTATTTCATTTGATTACTCATGCCTATTCCAAAGCATTGTTATTTTTAGGATCCGGATCCGTTATTCATTCAATGGAAGGGATTGTTGGCTATTCTCCCTATAAAAGTCAGAATATGATTCTTATGGGAGGTTTAAAAAAACATGTACCAATTACCAAAAATGCTTTTTTATTAGGTACACTCTCTCTTTGTGGTATTCCGCCTTTGGCTTGTTTTTGGTCCAAAGATGAAATTCTTAATGATACTTGGTTGTATTCTACGATTTTTGCAATAATAGCCTGGGTTACTGCCGGATTAACCGCATTTTATATGTTTCGGATTTATTTACTTACTTTTGAGGGACATTTAAATGTTTATTTTCAAAATTATAGTGGCAAACAAAAAATACCTTTATATTCAATATCTCTATGGGGTAAGGGAGTTTCAAAAAGAATTAATAAAAATGTTCGTTTATTAGCAATGACCGATGATAAAAGTTCTTCCTTTTTTTCAAAAAGAACATATCGAATTGATGATAATGGTAGAAATATGACACGACCTTATATTACTATCCCTCGTTTTGAGAATAAAAAACTTGATTCCTATCCTTATGAATCAGACAATAATATGTTATTTCCTCTACTTGTATTGGGCCTATTTACTCTGTTCGTTGGGTTTATAGGAATTCCTTTCAATCAAGAGGGAGTCAATGTTGATATATTATCTAAATGGTTAACTCCGTCGATAAATCTTTTGCACCAAAAGTCGACTAATTCGACGGATTGGTATGAATTTATGAAAGATGCAATTTTTTCAGTCAGTATAGGTTATTTAGGAATATTTCTAGCGTCTTTTTTATATAAATCTCCTTATTCCTCTTTACTAAATTTGGATTTAATTAATTCTGCTGTTAAAGTGGGTCCTAGGGGAACTTTTTGGGAGAAAATGCTAAATGGCATATATAGTTGGTCATATAATCGCGCTTATATAGATTCTTTTTATACAAGATTCTTAACTGGGGGGACTAGAGGATTGGCTGAATTAACTCATTTTTTTGATCGACGAGTAATTGATGGAATTACGAATGGAGTTGGTTTTTTTAGTTTCTTTATAGGGGAAGCTATCAAATATGTAGGGGGCGGGCGCATCTCTTCTTATCTTTTCTTCTATTTATCGTATGTATTCATTTGTTTTTTAATTTTTTTTATTCCTTTTATTACTTAATTTTATTAATTAAGATACTTAATTAACCTAACCTTCATAAAGGA